TGCGTGCGGGGCTTTTCAGGGCCCATCTTAGCATCTTCAGTGCTATGCTTTGTATTAAGCTACGCTAGCTTTGTAATTTGGAAAGTAAGGGTTGCGGGATTTTTAAAAATTTTTAGTACCGGCTTTTAGGTGATTTATGAATAAATAATTTGTGGTACATTTATATATTATATATAATATGTGATGGGATAAGTCAACGCATACCACAACTTGTTGATTTTACACGTTTAGTTGGGTTCTCCTTGGTTTCGGGGTTTGACAAGGATACAGGATTCTCTGAGCGTAGGGGGTAAGGGGGTTTGTCGCGTATAAACCAAAGGGGTGGTATAGTATAAGTATGTGTTGAGTAATAGTATTGTATGCACTTGAGATAAGTTATGTAATTCTTGAGTTATGTCATTTAAACATTAACCTACGTTATTACACGCAAGTAAAATGTTCTACCTTATTTATCATTTTACTTGCACTGTGAAATGCCAAATGAAAGGAAACCAGAAAAAATAACTTTATGCATATAAGAGAATGCTAGGCATGGTGGGTAACGAGTCGTATGTACTATACCATTAATCATATGCCAGTATAATACAATTTAAGGGGAACTTCTATTAATGTCCTTGAAATAGGAACCAAATGCCAGTAATAGTTCATTTTATGCAACTTTACAATTATTGTCCCTGATTCTATCATTAATATTGTACCTTTATATAAACTGGTTGGTGGTTTCTTACTACATATATATTACTTATAAAATTTTAGCTGCATAGCCAGAAAAATATTACTGGAACTAAGTTCTGGGGAAGGGCCTATTTCTTTAATTTAAATTGAGTTCATGAGGAATTTAAATGTATGTATTATGTATACCTTCTAGGTTAATACGTGCTGTATGGTTGAAATAATTTATTGGGGATTATACATTAATGTACTAGTACATATTAATGTAATATTATGCATAATATGTACTAAACCATATACGTTGATCAGAAAATAGTTTAGTTTAGAATTCTGGCTTTGGGAGCCAGAGGTGGGAGTTAGAATCTCTCTTTTCTGGCACTAGGGAGGAGTTTAACCTCCGATCTTCGGATTACAAGACCGATGCTTTTAGGCTAAGCTACTAGGGCAGGCTCATTTCAGTACTTTATTTTCTCACCATCCTGCTAATGGGATAAGGATTAGGAATAATGCGAAGTAAAGGATGGATGCGACTTGTCCAATGATAATGAACGGATGTTCTACAGGCATTCCTCCAATTCATGTTAAAATAATTATGTCTGCAACTAGGGTTCAGAAGAGGAATTGTGTGATAGGTCGGAATGTTAGTCCGCGTTGTTTGGATGTGTGTAGGATTGGTACTACTATTAGTACTAGGATTGAGAATAGTAAGGCAAGGACTCCGCCTAGTTTGTTTGGAATTGATCGTAGGATGGCGTAGGCAAATAGAAAGTATCACTCTGGTTTGATGTGTGGGGGAGTGACTAATGGGTTTGCTGGGGTGAAGTTTTCTGGGTCTCCTAGTAGGTTAGGGGAGAAAAGAGCTAGTAATGTGAGACTTAGTAGTATTACTACAAATCCTAAAAGGTCTTTATATGAGAAGTATGGGTGGAATGTGATTTTGTCAGCGTCTGAGTTAATACCTACGGGGTTATTTGAACCTGTTTCGTGTAGGAATAGTAAGTGTACTATGGTTGCTGCTGCGATTACGAATGGTAGGAGGAAGTGGAAGGCGAAGAATCGTGTTAGTGTTGCATTGTCTACTGAGAATCCGCCTCAAATTCATTGGACTAGGGCATTTCCTACATACGGGACTGCTGATAATAAGTTAGTAATTACGGTAGCGCCTCAGAAGGACATTTGTCCTCAGGGGAGTACATAACCCACGAAGGCAGTTATTATGACTAGGAGGAGGAGAACCACTCCAATGTTTCAGGTTTCTTTATAGAGGTAGGACCCATAATAAAGTCCTCGGGCGATGTGTAAATAAATGCAGATGAAAAAGAATGAAGCTCCGTTTGCGTGGATGTTGCGGATGAGTCAGCCGTAATTAACATCTCGGCAGATGTGGGCGACTGATGAGAAGGCGGTTGAAATATCTGAGGTATAGTGTATGGCTAGGAATAGTCCTGTTAGAATTTGAGTAATTAGGCAGAGTCCTAATAAGGATCCAAAATTTCATCATACTGAAATGTTTGAGGGGGCGGGTAGGTCAACTAATGCGTCGTTAGCGATTTTAATTAGAGGGTGTGTTTTTCGTAGGCTTGCCATTAAAGGGTTCTTATAGTTGAATAACAACGGTGGTTCTTCAAGTCACTGGTCTCGGTTAGAATCCGAGTAAGAATTATGACTTATCTTGTTTCTTTACTGTTAATAGCTTTGGTCGTTGGATTGGTTGCTGTAGCTTCAAGTCCTGCGCCTTATTTTGCTGCTCTTGGTTTGGTGGTAGCAGCAGGGGTTGGATGTGGGGTGTTAATTGGTCATGGTGGGTCGTTTTTATCATTAGTTCTTTTTTTGATTTATTTAGGGGGAATGCTTGTTGTGTTTGCTTATTCAGCTGCTTTAGCTGCTGAGCCTTTTCCTGAGGCTTGGGGAGATCGTTCTGTTGTTGGATATGCGTTGGTGTATTTATTGGGCGTTGGTTTAATGGTTGGGTTATTTTGGGATAGTTGGTATGAGGGCTCTTGGGGGGTTATTGATGTTTTGAAAGAGTTTTCTGTTTTGCGGGGGGATACTAGTGGTGTGGCCATGATATATTCGTCTGGCGGCATTATGTTGGTTGTTTGTGCTTGGGTGCTGCTTTTGACTCTGTTTGTTGTGTTGGAGCTTACTCGTGGTTTGAGTCGTGGTACACTTCGGGCAGTTTAGATGGTGGCTAATAGTGTTGCTAGGGCTATGGAGAGGAGGAAAATGGTTAGGTAGGTTTTGATTATTCCTTGTTGGGCGTCGTTGATTTTTTTGGCCATTTTTACTTGTGTAGATGCAGTTCCTTTTGGTCCTACAGCTTCAAATCATGTTTGGTCTACAAGTTGTGTGGCAATTGATTGTCCTAATGTTAAGTTTAGTTTTGGAATGAGTCGATGAACGGTTATGGGGAAATATCCTAGCATGTTGGAGAAGTGGTGGGGTGTAATCGTTGGGGTAATTTTGTATTGTTTGTTAGTTAAGGCTGTTAATTCTATGGCTACTAGTAAACCTGTAATAGTGACAATTATGGCAGCTATTTTGAGGGTTATTGATATGGTTATGATAGGGGTTTTTGAGGGTAGGAAGTTTGATGTAATGATTAGTCCTGCAATGATGCTTCCTCAGGCGAGTCGTTTAATAGGGTTAATAATTGATGGGTCGTTTTCGTTGATTGGTGAGAGGGATGGAAATCGAGGGGTTCCTATGGTGACGAAATATACGACTCGGAAGCTATAAACGGCGGTAAATGATGTGGCAATTAGTGTGAGAGTTAGGGCTCAGGCGTTTAGGTGTGAGGTGTTTAGGGCTTCAATAATAGCATCTTTTGAGAAGAATCCGGCTAGGAAGGGGGTTCCTGTGAGTGCTAGGCTGCCGATTATGAGGCAGGTTGAGGTGAATGGTATTAGATTGTGTAGGCCTCCTATTTTTCGGATATCTTGTTCATCATTTAGGCTATGGATAATAGACCCTGAGCATAAAAATAGTATAGCTTTAAAGAAGGCGTGTGTGCAGATGTGTAGGAATGCTAGTTGGGGTTGGTTAAGTCCGATTGTGACTATTATCAGTCCTAGTTGGCTTGATGTTGAGAAAGCTACGATTTTTTTGATGTCGTTTTGGGTAAGGGCACAGGCAGCTGTAAATAAGGTAGTTAGGGCTCCTAAGCAGAGGCAGGTTGTTAAGGCTAGTTTGTTGTTTTCTATAAGGGGGTGAAGTCGGATAAGTAAGAAGATTCCGGCGACGACTATAGTACTGGAATGAAGTAGGGCAGACACTGGTGTGGGGCCCTCCATGGCGGAGGGTAATCAAGGGTGTAGTCCGAATTGTGCTGATTTTCCGGTTGCGGCAAGAATTAGTCCGATGAGAGGAAGGGTTATATCAAAGTTTTTTGACAGGAAGAAGATTTGTTGAATTTCTCATGAGTTTATGTTTATTGCGAGTCAGGCTATGCTTATAATTAATCCAATATCTCCGACTCGGTTATACAGTACAGCTTGTAGGGCTGCTGTATTAGCGTCTGCTCGTCCGTATCATCAGCCAATGAGTAGGAATGATATAATTCCTACTCCTTCTCAGCCAATAAATAGTTGAAATATGTTGTTGGCTGTTACTAGGATAATTATAGCTACTAAGAATAGTAGAAGATATTTAAAAAATCGGTTTATGTATGGGTCGGAGTGTATATACCAGGATGCAAATTCTAGAATTGATCAGGTAACGTATAGGGCAATGGGGGTGAAGATTAGAGAGTAGTGGTCGAATTTAAAGCTAATGTTGATGTCAAATGTAGAGGTGTTTATTCAGTGTCAGTTTGTGACGATGGTCTCAGCTCCTTGGTCTAAAAAGATTGTGAGTGGTAGGAGACTAATGAAGAATGCACTGCTTACAGCTGTTTTGACATGTGTAACGGCTCATGTTGGGTTTTGGGGTTTTGGGCTGAGTGTTATTAATAAGGGGTATGTAAGAATTGTTAAAACTAGGATTAATGAGGATGATAGGATTAAGGTGGTTGTGTGCATAGCTTTCACTTGGATTTGCACCAAGAGTTTTTGGTTCCTAAGACCAATGGATGAGCTGTTATCCTTTGAAAGCACGAGGAAACCACGGAGTTTAACCGTGGGGATAAAGGATTAGCAGTACTTATTGCCTCGGGCTTTCCTCGGTGAGTAAGAGGATTTTAACCTCTGTCTTTAGAATCACAATCTAATATTTTGATTTAAACTATACTTACTAGTAGCATCAGCCTCATATGAGTTCTGGTTTTGTAATTAATAGGACGACAGGGAGGAGGTGGAGTACTAATAATAGGTGCTCTCGTGTGTGGAAGGGGGGTAGTCCTATGATGTGGTGTGGGGTTGGGCCTCGTTGGGTTATGAGGAATATGTATAGGGAATAGCCTGCTGTAATTAGTGTTCCTGTTCCTGTTAGGGCGATGGTTCATGGGGATCAGTTAAATAGTGTGGTAATGATTATAATCTCTCCTATTAAGTTTGGGAGGGGTGGGAGTGCTAGGTTGGCTAGGTTGGTGATGAATCATCAGGCTGCTGTTAGTGGAAAAATTACTTGGAGTCCTCGGGCAAGAACTATAGTTCGACTGTGTGTTCGTTCGTAGGCGGTGTTGGCCAAACAGAATAGTGCGGAGGATACTAGGCCGTGGGCAATTATTAGAATAATTGCTCCTGTGAATCCTCAGGGGGTTTGAATTAAAATTCCTCCTGCGACTAGACCTATGTGGCTTACAGATGAGTAGGCGATGAGGGATTTCAGGTCTGTTTGTCGTAGGCAGATAGAACCGGTTATGATAATGCCTCATAGGGCTAAGATGATAAATGGGTAGGCTAGCTCTTTGGAGAGGGGGTCTAGTATAACTATTATTCGTATTATGCCGTAGCCTCCTAGTTTTAGTAATACTGCGGCTAGTACTATGGACCCTGCTACGGGAGCTTCTACATGGGCTTTTGGTAGTCATAGGTGTACTCCATATAGTGGTATTTTGACCAGGAAGGCGATTAAACACCCGGCTCATCAGATTTTATGTCCTCAGGAATTGAGGGTTATTGGTTGTGAGTATTGTAGAATTAACATTGATAAGGTTCCTGTTGTATTTTGAAGAAGGAGTAGGGCTACTAGGAGAGGCAGAGACCCTGCTAAGGTATAAAATAAGAAGTAGGTCCCTGCATTTAATCGTTCAGTTTGGTTTCCTCATCGTGTAATGATGATAAGGGTGGGGATTAATGTAGCTTCAAATATGATGTAGAATATGATGATTTCTGTGGCGCTGAATGCCATAATTAGAAAGGTCTGTAGTGAGGCCAGAAGTGTAATATATAGTCGTTGTCGATTAATTGGTTCTGGGCTGATATGGTTTTGACTGGCTAGAATTATTATGGGGAGAAGTCAGCAGGTTAATACTAGCAGGGGAGTTGAGAGAGGGTCTGTGGCTATATAAATGTTAGAACTAGTTCATCCAGTTTCTGATGTTCACTTTAATCAGGTTAAGCTAATAAGAGCAATTAGCAGGCTATGTGCGGTTGTTGTTGTTCAAAGTCATTTTGGTGAGGATCATCAGATTGTGGGGAATAGCATGATTGTGGGGATTAATACTTTTAGCATTGTAAGAGGTTAAGGTTTTGTAGGCGATCTGTTCCATGTGTTCGGGCAGTGGCAACTAGGAGGGCCAGGCCTGCGCTGGCTTCACAGGCAGAGAAGGCTAGTAATAGTATGGGTGCTGCGGAGAATCCTGTTGTTTCAAATTGGAGGGCTCAAAGAGCTAGTGCGATAAAGAGTGATAGTATTATTCCTTCTAAGCATAGTAGTGCGGAGAGCAGGTGGGTGCGGTGGAATGCTAGACCTATTAGACCTAAAATAAATGCTGAGCTAAAACTGAAGTGTACGGGTGTCATAAGGGGGTCGTGGAATTAAACCACGATTTTCTGAGCCGAAATCAGAGGTCTTGTTTTGGACTAATCCCCTATTCTGCTCATTCTAGGCCTCCTTGTGTTCATTCGTAAACTAGGCCTAGTGTAAGGAGTACTAGAATTGTTGCGGCTCAGAAGAAAGCTATGGAAGGGCTGTGAAGTTGATCTCCTCATGGCAGGGGTAGAAGGAGGGCAATTTCTAAATCAAATAAGAGAAATAAAATTGCTACTAGAAAAAATCGGAGTGAAAAAGGTAGGCGGGCAGACCCAAGAGGATCAAAGCCGCACTCGTAGGGGGAGAGTTTTTCTGCGTCTGGATTTATTTGGGGAATTCAGAAAGAAATGGTTGCTAGGATTAGGGACAGGGCTGTGGTGATGGTTAAAATCGTGGTTATTAGATTCATTATCTTTCCTTGGGGTTTAACCAAGACTGGGTGATTGGAAGTCACTCGTACTAGCTTTAGATACTAGAAAGATTATGAGCCTCATCAGTAGATAGATACGTAGAGGAAGAGTCATACTACGTCGACGAAGTGTCAATATCATGCGGCAGCTTCGAAGCCAAAGTGATGTTCGGAAGTAAAATGGTATTGGATTTGGCGCAGGAGGCAGACGATTAGGAAGGAAGATCCAATAATAACGTGAAGTCCGTGGAATCCTGTGGCCACAAAGAAGGTTGAGCCATAGACTCCGTCTGCAATTGTGAATGGTGCTTCGTAGTATTCTATGGCTTGTAGTGCTGTGAAGTAGAGCCCGAGTAGGATCGTGAGTGTAAGAGATTGAATGGCTTGTTTTCGTTCGCCTTCTATGATGCTGTGGTGTGCTCATGTTACTGTTACTCCGGATGCTAATAGGACGGCTGTGTTGAGTAGGGGCACTTCGAAGGGGTCTAGAGGAATAATTCCGGTTGGTGGCCAGCATCCTCCTAGTTCTGGTGTGGGGGCTAGGCTTGAGTGGTAAAAGGCTCAGAAAAATCCTAAGAAGAAGAACACTTCAGATGTAATGAATAGAATTATTCCATATCGTAAGCCTTTTTGTACTGGAAGTGTATGGTGGCCTTGGAATGTGCCTTCTCGAATGATATCTCGTCATCATTGGTACATTGTAAGGAGTAGAAGGGTTATTCCAATAGTTATTAGTGTAGTTGAGTGGAAATGGAACCAGATTGCTAAGCCAGATGTCATTAGGAGAGCACTGACTGCGCCGGTTAGTGGTCATGGGCTTGGATCAACCATGTGGTATGCATGTGCTTGGTGGGCCATTAAACGTTCTCTTGTAGGTAGAGGCTTAGGAGAAGTACGAAGACATAGGCTTGAATTATTGCTACTGCAACTTCTAGTAGTGTTAGGAGGAACAGTACAGTAGCTGTTAGGATTGCTACTGTTGGTATCATAGGAAGTAGAACAAATACGGCGGTCGCAATTAATTGAATTAGCAAGTGACCTGCGGTTAGGTTGGCTGTTAGTCGCACGCCTAGGGCTAGTGGTCGAATAAATAGACTAATTGTTTCGATAATAATTAGTACTGGAATTAGGGGAATTGGAGTTCCTTCTGGCAGAAGGTGGCCTAGGGCCACAGTTGGTTGGTTACGCATTCCAATAATAACAGTAGCTAGTCAAAGTGGTACGGCGAACCCTATATTTAGTGATAATTGTGTTGTTGGTGTAAAGGTATAAGGTAGTAATCCAAGCATGTTAATGGTGATTAAGAATACTATAAGGGATGCTAATAATAGTGCTCATTTATGTCCTGCTACATTTAATGGTACTATTAGTTGGTTAACAAATCGGTTAATTAGCCATCCTTGAAGGGTAATCAAGCGGTTATTAATTCATCGAGAGGAGGGGGCTGGGAATAATACTCATGGTAATGCAATTGCGATTGCAATTAGGGGGATACCTAAATATGATGGACTTGCAAATTGGTCGAAGAAGCTTATTGCCATGGTCAGTCTCAGGGTTCAGTTTTGTGTTTTTCAGCACTTACAGGAGTGGGCTCATTGGGCGTAATGTGATTTAAGATTTTGGTTGGGATAATAGTAAGAAAAATTAGTCATGAGAATACTAAGATAGCAAATCAAGGGGCGGGGTTTAATTGAGGCATTTCACTAGGGGTGGTCGGGAGGCACCAATCTTTGGCTTAAAAGGCCAACGCTGTAGCCCAGGTTTAGCTTCCTAGTGAGGCGTCTTCTAGTATTAATGAGGATCAGTTTTGGAAGTGTTCTAGAGGGACTGCTTCTACAACAATAGGCATGAAGCTGTGGTTTGCGCCGCAGATTTCGGAACATTGTCCATAGAATACACCTGGGCGGGAGGCGATGAAGGCGATTTGGTTTAGTCGTCCTGGTACAGCATCTATTTTTATGCCTAAAGAGGGTACGGCTCAGGAGTGCAGGACATCTTCAGCGGAGACTAGAACTCGAATTGGGGACTCTATTGGAATAACCATTCGATGGTCTGTTTCAAGGAGTCGGAATTGACCAGGAGTAAGGTCTTGTGTTGGAATTATATAGGAATCAAAGCTTAGGTCTTCGTAATCGGTGTACTCGTAACTTCAGTATCATTGATGTCCTATGGCTTTAATTGTTAAGTGGGGGTCATTAATCTCATCTATAAGATAAAGAATACGAAGGGAGGGAAGGGCAATTAAAATTAAAATTATGGCGGGTAGTACTGTTCATACAATCTCAATCTCTTGGGAATCTAGAATATACTTATTAGTTAATTTGGTTGATACTATGGCAGCAATAATGTAAAGTACTAAAGTACTAATTAAGAATACAATTATTAAAGCGTGGTCGTGAAAGTGGAGAAGCTCTTCTATAACGGGTGATGCCGCGTCTTGGAATCCTAGTTGTGTGGGATGTGCCATTAAGCTTTGAAGCTTAAGACATGCAGGATTTTAACCTACGATTTCACCTTGACAAAGTGATGTAATTTTCAAGTTTACTAATGTCTTAGAAGGAAGTGGCAGAGTGGTTATGCGACTGGCTTGAAACCAGTACATGGGGGTTCAATTCCTCCCTTCCTCGTTAATTTGATTGGACTTGGACAAATGCTGGCTCTTCGAATGTATGATACGGAGGTGGGCACCCGTGAAGTCATTCTGCATTTGTTGAGGTTATTTCAACAGATAACACTTCTCGTTTAGCAGCGAAGGCTTCTCAAAGGATAAATAGGAATATAATTACTGCTACTAAAGAGATTAATGAGCCGATGGAAGAGACTGTGTTTCAAAGGGCATAGGCGTCTGGGTAGTCTGAGTATCGTCGTGGCATGCCTGCAAGGCCTAGGAAGTGTTGTGGAAAGAATGTGAGGTTTACTCCTACAAATATTACTGCAAAATGGATTTTAGTTCAAGTGCTGTGTAGTGTATATCCTGTAATTAAAGGGAATCAGTGGACAAAGCCTGCTATAATAGCAAATACGGCCCCCATTGATAATACGTAGTGGAAGTGGGCAACTACGTAGTATGTGTCGTGAAGAACGATGTCAAGGGACGAGTTAGCTAATACGATACCGGTAAGACCTCCGACTGTGAATAGGAAAATGAAACCTAGGGCCCATAATATTGGGGTTTCTCACTTAATAGACCCGCCGTGCAGCGTAGCTAGTCAGCTAAAGACTTTTACACCTGTTGGGATGGCAATAATTATTGTGGCGGATGTGAAGTAGGCACGAGTGTCTACGTCTATTCCAACTGTGAACATGTGGTGGGCTCAGACAATAAACCCGAGAAGGCCAATTGCTATTATAGCCCATACCATTCCCATGTATCCAAATGGTTCTTTTTTCCCTGCGTAATAGGCTACGACATGAGAAACGATGCCGAACCCGGGTAAAATAAGAATATACACCTCTGGGTGGCCAAAGAATCAAAATAAGTGTTGATAAAGAATTGGGTCTCCTCCTCCTGCTGGGTCGAAGAAGGTCGTATTTAAATTACGATCTGTTAATAGCATTGTAATTCCAGCAGCCAATACTGGTAGAGATAGAAGTAGAAGGACGGCTGTTACAAGCACGGCTCATACAAATAGAGGTGTTTGGTATTGGGAGATGGCAGGGGGCTTCATATTAATAGAAGTGGTGATAAAGTTAATTGCACCAAGGATGGACGAAACACCTGCTAAATGTAAGGAGAAAATGGTTAAATCAACAGATGCGCCTGCATGGGCTAGGTTGCTTGCAAGCGGAGGGTAGACTGTTCACCCTGTTCCGGCCCCTGCTTCAACTCCAGAAGAGGCAAGGAGGAGGAGGAAGGAAGGAGGCAGGAGTCAAAAACTCATATTATTTATTCGGGGGAATGCCATGTCGGGGGCCCCAATTATTAATGGAAGGAGCCAGTTTCCGAATCCTCCAATAAGGATTGGCATTACTATAAAGAAAATCATGACGAAGGCGTGTGCAGTGACGATAACATTGTAAATTTGATCATCACCTAGAAGGGACCCGGGTTGGCTCAGCTCAGCTCGGATTAAAAGGCTGAGGGCAGTTCCAACTATTCCGGCTCAGGCACCAAATACAAGATATAGGGTGCCAATGTCTTTGTGGTTGGTAGAGAAGAATCAGCGCGTGATTGCCACAGGTAGGGTAGCCGAGCGTTTAGGCGGTGGGTTGTAGCCCCGAAGACAGAGGTTCAAGTCCTCTTCCTATCAAGCCTTGTGGTGGAGTACACATCGGATTGCAAATCTGAAGACGCAGACTAGATCTCTGCCGGGGCTTTTCCCGCCTTACTCGGTTAACGGCGGGAAAGATAGATGAATGCTCGCTGGCTTGAGCGCTTAGCTGTTAACTAAGAGGTTGTAGGATCGAGGCCTTCTCATCTAGAAAGGCTTTAGCTTAATTAAAGTGTCTGATTTGCATTCAGAAGATGTGGGATAGAGTCCTGCAAGTCTTAAGTTTTAAACAGGGACTAGGAGATTTTAACTCCTGCTTAGGGCTTTGAAGGCCCTTGGTCTAGTTATCCTAAGTTCCTAGGTAGTTAGTGCTATAATAGTGGGGGTAATTGGTAATAGTCCTAGGGCAATTACTGTGGAGGTGGCTAAGGGCAGGGTTGTTTGGGTTGTTTGGGTTCGTCAAGGGGTGATATTATTTGTTGTGCTTGGAGAGATTGTTAGTGTTATTGCATAGCATAGTCGTAGGTAGAAGTAGAGGCTTAGTAGGGCGGCTAAAGCTATAACAGTGGCTGTTAGTGGGATGTCTTGTTTTGTTAATTCTTGTAGAATTAGTCATTTTGGTATAAACCCTGTTAATGGGGGTAAGCCTCCTAGTGAGAGGAGGGCGAGTGCGGTGGTCGTTGCTAAAACAGGGCTTTTTGACCATGCTGTTGTAAGGGTATTGATTTTTGTGGCGGATGCTAGTTTTAGTGTAAGGAATGCTGCAGATGTTATGAAAATGTATGTTCCTAGGGCAATTAGGGTGAGGTGTGGTGTATATTGTAAAATAATAATTATTCAGCCCATATGTGCGATTGAAGAGAAGGCTAGGATTTTTCGTAGTTGTGTTTGGTTGAGTCCTCCTCATCCTCCGATGAGTGTTGATAGTAGGCCTAGTGATGTAATTAGTGTAGGGTCAGTGGTTGGGGCTACTTGGATAATTAGTGCAAATGGGGCTAGTTTTTGTCAGGTGGAAAGGATTAGTCCTGTTAATAGGTCAAGCCCTTGTAAGACTTCTGGTATTCAGAAGTGTATGGGGGCTAGGCCAATTTTTAGTGCTAGCGCGATAATAATTATTGTGCTAGCTAGAGGGTGGGCTAAGTTATTAATGTCTCATTCTCCCATAATTCAGGCGTTTGTTGTGCTAGCAAAAAGGATGGTTGCTGCTGCGGTTGCTTGGGTTAGGAAATATTTGGTTGTTGCTTCTACTGCGCGGGGGTGGTGGTGTTGTGCTATTAATGGTAAAATTGCTAAGGTATTAATTTCTAGGCCTATTCAGGCTAGTAGTCAGTGAGAGCTAGCAAAGGTTAGGGTGGTTCCTAGGCCTAGGCTAAATAGGAGGGCGGTTAATACGTAAGGATTCATTGATAGGGGAGGGATTTTAACCGTCATGTTCGGGGTATGGGCCCGAAAGCTTAATTAGCTGACCTTATCTTAGAAAGTGGTGTAGAGGAAGCACCAGGAGTTTTGATCTCCTGAGTATGGGTTCGATTCCCTTCTTTCTAGGAACTGGAGGGGCTTTAACCCTCATAAGCCACTCTATCAAAGTGGTCCTTGGGCATTCAGGCACGGTTCCTTTTATAGTTGTGGTGGTAGGCCTGCAAATGCGATTGGGAGAGCAATGTGTCATAGTACTAAAGCGAGGGTAAGCGGGAGGAAGTTTTTTCATACTAGATGTATTAGTTGGTCGTATCGGAATCGCGGGTATGAGGCTCGTACCCATAAAAATAGTATTGATAGGAGGGCCGCTTTGGTTATTAGGTTAATTGTTGTTAGTTCTGGAATAATTGGCGTGTGTGATGCTCCTAGAAATAGGATGGCTGATAGGGTATTTATTAATAAGATGTTGGCGTATTCAGCTAGGAAAAGTAAGGCGAAGGGTCCTCCTGCATATTCTACGTTAAACCCTGAGACTAGTTCGGATTCGCCCTCGGTTAGGTCGAATGGTGCGCGATTTGTTTCTGCTAGGGTTGAAATATACCATATTGCGGCTAAAGGTCAGGCAGGGATTAGGAGTCAAATGCTTTCTTGGGTTGTGTTAAATGTCTGTAGGGTATATCCTCCAGAGAAAATAATTAGGGATAATAGAATTAATCCTAGGCTAACTTCGTATGAAATTGTTTGGGCTACGGCTCGTAGTGCTCCAATTAGTGCGTATTTTGAGTTTGATGCTCAGCCTGACCCTAAGATGGAGTATACTGCGAGGCTTGATAGTGCTAAGACAAATAGGATTCCTAGGTTCAGATCTGTAATTGGGTGTGGTATTGGTATTGGTGCTCATAAGGTCATAGCTAATGTAAGTGCAAGGATGGGGGCTGCTAAAAACAGAAATGGGGATGATGTTGACGGGCGTACTGGTTCTTTAATGAATAGTTTTACCCCATCGGCGATTGGTTGTAGGAGACCATATGGTCCTACTACATTTGGTCCTTTGCGTAGTTGTATATATCCTAATACTTTTCGTTCAATTAGTGTTAGGAAGGCCACTGCTAGTAGTACGGGGACAATGTATGCTAGGGGATTAATTAGGTGAGTTATTAGAATGTTTAGCATAAACTAAGAAGAGGATTTGAACCTCTGGTTGAAAGGGCTTAGGCCTTTTGCAATTACCATGCTCTGCCATCTTAGTATGGCCTTATTTTGGCTGAGTGTTTATTGTCCTCCCTTTATTTGATTTAGTTGTATTCATCAATTAGGGGTGGGGCGTACTTTAAGCATGGGCCCCTCTTTTCCGGTCCTTTCGTACTAGGAAAAGTAACGTTACAGATAGAAACTGACCTGGATTGCTCCGGTCTGAACTCAGATCACGTAGGACTTTAATCGTTGAACAAACGAACCCTTAATAGCGGCTGCACCATTAGGATGTCCTGATCCAACATCGAGGTCGTAAACCCTCTCGTCGATATGGACTCTGGGAGAGGATTGCGCTGTTATCCCTAGGGTAACTTGGTTCGTTGATCGGTCTTGTGGCCGGATCATAGTTGGTCAGATTTTCTGTGACTTAGAAGTGTCTTTCTTGGTTTTAGGTTTTGGTCCCAATCCACTCGGAGGATATTTTTTTCTCCGTGGTCGCCCCAACCGAAGGTAAAACTCCATATTCATTAGGTTTGTGCTTTTAAGTTAGTTGCTTGACATGGTTGGGTTTGTACCTTAAGCTCCAAAGGGTCTTCTCGTCTTGTATTCTTATACCCGCTTCTGCACGGATAGATCAATTTCACTGACTTGAGAAGGGAGACAGTTAAGCCCTCGTTTAGCCATTCATACAGGTCTTTATTTAAAAGACAAGTGATTGCGCTACCTTTGCACGGTCAAAATACCGCGGCCGTTAAACTTGTGGTCACTGGGCAGGCTGGACCTCCTATACTTTGATGTTTGCAGGAGGCGATGTTTTTGGTAAACAGGCGAGGCTTATGTTTGCCGAGTTCCTTCCTTTTCTTTTAGTCTTTCCGGGGAAGCACTCCAGTGTGGGACTAACGATGGGATGTTGTGGGTTTTTCTTGTTTGTTTTGTTGTACACATTTCCCTCTGTTTTTGGGTTCGTTAATTACCAGTGGTTGGTCCGATCTGGTCTACACGTGTGCTTGGAGAAGGGCGTGCCTTCTTGTTACTCATTCTAGCATGGTCTCTTCCATGTTGGCATGGGGCGGCCTAATAGTTTTAGGGGGGTGGGATTGTTTATCAGAATAATAAATTTTTGGCCGTTTGAGCTTTAACGCTTTCTGTTCAGATGGCTGCTTTTAGGCCCACTAAAACGGCAGATTTTGTAAAGTGTGATCCTTATCCTCCTGTGTAAGGTTGTGTCCTTGGTTAAAGGGGCTGTACCCCCTTTAACTAACTCTCGTGTTTTTCTCTTGTTTTGGTTTAGATGATTTCTTATTTAATTTGAGGAAAACGAGGCTGAACTTCTATTCATTTCTTAGGCAACCAGCTATCACCAAGTTCGGTAGGTCTGTCACCTCTACCCGGAGCTCTTCCCACTCTTTTGCCACAGAGACGGGTTGGCCCATAAAGGCTGTCTCGGGGTAGCTCACTTGGTTTCGGGGTTTTAAACTAAAGGTCTCTTTGCTTAAGTTGTACTGGCTAAATCATGATGCAAAAGGTACGAGGTTTTGTCTCTGCTTTTTGGTGCTTATATGAGTTATTTCATTTCTCTTTCAGCTTTCCCTTGCGGTACTTTTTCTATTGCTTAAAAAGCCTTTTCTGTCTCCCATACTAGGGCGGTAAAATGGTTTGGTTGTTGTGTTGGGTTTATGTTTTGTTATTTATACTATTAATCTGTTTGAATGTTTAAGCTAGCTATTTGGCTCAGGGTGATCCAACTTGCATGGATGTCTTCTCGGTGTAAGGGAGATGCTTGACTATCTCAGCCACACTCTGAGTTTGATCCAAGTGCACCTTCCGGTACACTTACCATGTTACGACTTGCCTCCCCTTGTCCTTGCTTTTGTGTGAGTTACGTTTTTGCGCGATTGACAGGGGAGAGTGACGGGCGGTGTGTACGCGCCTCAGAGCCGGGTTCAAAAGGACTCTCTGTTTCCTTTTTACTACTAAATCCTCCTTCAAGCATTATTTTCAGGGTGCTATTCGTATTATTCTATATTAGAAAATGTAGCCCATTTCTTCCCACTTCGTGCGCTACACCTCGACCTGACGTTTTGGATTGTGTCCATTTTGCTTACTGTTGGTCCTTCACAGGGTAAGCTGACGACGGCGGTATATAGGCGGAGTTAACTAGAAATGGTGAGGTTTAACGGGGGTTATCGGTTCTAGAACAGGCTCCTCTAGGGGGGTCTGAGGCACCGCCAAGTCCTTTGGGTTTTAAGCTGACGCTCGTAGTACCCTGGCGGACGTTTGTGTGATTAAACGTCTAGGTTTACAACTGAGCATAGTGGGGTATCTAATCCCAGTTTGTTTCTCAGTTTTCGTGGGGTCAGGTGGGCGTGTTAAAGCTACTTTCGTATTAGGTCTTCGGACGCTCAGAAGCGTATGACGGCCAAGAGGCCCTTCGGCTTTATATTTGCTCTCCTTAACCACCCTTTACGCCGTAGCTATCAACTAGGGCCTCTCGTATAACCGCGGTGGCTGGCACGAGTTTTACCGGCCCTACTTAACACTGACTAAGTCAAGTTTTCACTTATGGCTTAATATCTGTCACTGCTGAATTCCCTTGGGGGTGTGGCCTGGCAAGGCGTCTTGGGCTATAAATAATGTGCCTGATGCCTGCTCCTCGTCCCCGGGCAGGGGATTAAGGGCATCCTCACAGGGTTGCGGAGACTTGCATGTGTAAATTGTGCTAAAGCTGATAGTAAAGTCAGGACCAAGCCTTTG